AATTTTCATATCGAATTCGAAGTGCCATGCTATTATTACTTAATATTAAGAATTCATATGGCGAAGGCATAGTCTTCTTTTTTCTCTCAAATAAAAAACTCATTGGCGCCAAGCGTGAGGGAATGCTAGACGTTTGGTACGTGCTCCGGCGGCCAGGAGAAAAGACCCCATGGAGGCGGCCAATCCGAAGCATACTGTCTGTACATCGGGTCGCACAAATTGCATAGTATCATAAATTGCTATCCCGGGTATTACCCATCCGCCAGGAGAGTTGATAAATAAAGACAAATCCTTGGTCTCGCTCTCCATACTGAGATATAGCATAAGACCAATAAGTTGATTCGAGATATCGCTCTCAACCATTTGACCTAAAAAAAGTAATCTTTCTCGATAAAGTCGGTTGATTAGGATAAAACAGTATCCCTTCGGAGCCGTACAGGCATCTTTTGATGCATACGGTTCAACAAAACTTGCGAAAAACAAATCAATGTGTAGCTCCTAGCCCCTTTCCTTTCTTTTTTCCCCGCTTCTATCGAGGGGCTTTTCTTCCGGTTTTCAAGAACGATGAGTTTAGCTGGTTTCCTAGACCTATAATATTCTAAGCAATTCACTAAACTTATCGACTTATCGAACTAACTTTTCATTGATGTATTTTTTCATCGAGATCTGATCCAAAAATCACGATGCCATTTTCTTGTTCCTGAATTGAATGGGTTTCTTCCATTTTTTTAGGTTTATGCTCTACTCCGAGTAAGGATTCGCCCGATTTTGATTTGCACATATAGGACAAATGATCCCAATACCACGTCTCTTTTTTGCTATGACTTCCCCCCTTTTTTTTAATTCATTTCTTTCATGTCTTCCGCCAAATACCAAATATTTGAAATATTCATCATATTTAGTATTCCGTTGATTAACAATTTGAGATCGCTTTTCGAATAAAGGAATCGTTTATGATATAAGTAATAATCATAGATATATTACCAATTGGGTTTTTCTAAACGGAGCCTGGATACCTCATTTTATTGGTCCAGCCAAGACGACCATAAAATTGATTTATTGCTAATATTAATCTGGATGCTTCCTCACGGAATAGATCTAATTGCACTTCATTGCATTTCACGCTACAAATTTTTGATAATTCAATCAATTTTTTGGGCGAAACAGAGGATATCTCGATCGGGGGAGAGAACGGGGAAATCCCATATGACCCAATAGATCTGACAAGTCGCACTATATGTCAATCCAAGATTGATGCCTGTCCGTGATACTTCGATAAGGTACTTTTGGAACACCAATAGGCATAAAATGAAAGAAAAAAGAATTAAGTACTCTAGTTCACTTTGATGTGGAAGCGTAATAATGGGCTTCTTGTCTTAATACTAGTGGCCGTTATCTTAGTTTATACATAGATTGACGAAGTTCATAAAATAAAGGAAAATTCTTACGAATAAGTCTTTTGAATTATGACCAAATATGGATTCATTCGCTCATAGAAAAGGGAATCAACCCCCATTGCGTATTAGTACTTATCGAGTATAGAATAGATCTGCTTCTCTTTTTTCCTACGAACCGAACTCTTCCATTATTACTAAAAGAATAGAACAAATATTAATATTAATCCCTTTTTCGAGATAATCCCCTGAAAAAAGGGGTACATAGCATAGTTTTTTTCAATGCAATAAAGTTACATAGTGTCTATTTTTATTAATAAAGGGGTAGTCCCATGGGTTTGCCTTGGTATCGTGTTCATACCGTCGTATTGAATGATCCCGGTCGTTTGATTGCTGTCCATATAATGCATACAGCCCTGGTTGCGGGTTGGGCCGGTTCAATGGCTCTATATGAATTAGCTGTTTTTGATCCCTCCGATCCAGTTCTTGATCCAATGTGGAGACAAGGCATGTTCGTTATACCCTTCATGACTCGTTTAGGAATAACCGATTCATGGGGTGGTTGGAGTATTACAGGGGGGACGGTAACGAATCCGGGTATTTGGAGTTACGAAGGTGTAGCGGGGGCACATATTGTGTTTTCCGGCTTGTGCTTCTTGGCAGCTATCTGGCATTGGGTGTATTGGGATCTAGCAATATTTGTTGATGACCGTACAGGAAAACGTTCTTTGGATTTGCCTAAAATCTTTGGAATTCATTTATTTCTCTCAGGAGTGGCTTGCTTTGGTTTTGGGACATTTCATGTAACAGGATTGTATGGGCCTGGAATATGGGTGTCTGATCCGTATGGACTAACTGGAAAGGTACAATCTGTAAATCCAGCATGGGGTGTGGAAGGTTTTGATCCTTTTGTTCCAGGAGGAATAGCCTCTCATCATATTGCGGCAGGGACATTGGGCATATTAGCAGGCTTATTCCATCTCAGTGTCCGCCCGCCACAACGCTTATACAAAGGATTACGTATGGGCAATATTGAAACCGTTCTTTCCAGCAGCATCGCTGCTGTCTTTTTTGCAGCGTTTGTTGTTGCTGGAACTATGTGGTATGGGTCAGCAACTACCCCCATCGAATTATTTGGTCCCACCCGTTATCAATGGGATCAGGGATACTTTCAGCAAGAAATATATCGAAGAGTCAGTGCTGCTTTCCTTTCTTACTGTATTGCCTTATCCTTGATTGATTCGGCATTACCAGCCTTAGGAATCGATCTAGATGCAGCATTTCCGGTCGAATAAGAAGTAATTCCTCTTTGCGTAGATGAAGAAAGGTTGGCCTACTTCCTCAATCAATGCCCGAGAGCATTCCATACATCTTCCTTTCTCTACCCCGGCCTCGGTCGGTCATGGGGCTTCCCTCTGCCAAGAATTGCTCTGAATATTCGGCTTTGAAAACTGTCAGTACACAGATTCTTATTAGAAAAAATAGAACTAGCTAGATTTTCAAGCTCTGATATTCACCCGCTGTTCTCTTACGCCGAAAGGACTAAGAGCTCTCTTATTCCGCAGCCTTTAGCAGTAAAGCAGTACTGATCCCAGGCGGTTCCGCTAATATTCATGCTGATTGCCTATCCTCGGCCCGGAACGGGATACAAACTCGCCGAAGCAGAACCTTCTATCCTTCGAACCGATTCAAGCTCCTTTGCTGATACGGAGCCGGACCGAAGCAATGAAGAAGGTGAACTCCCAACTAAGCTTGTCCCCAGGTATCGAATCCGAAGAATGCAGTAAGCTACCTTGCTCTCACCCCTCACTGGATATTGTTTGAGCGGCTATTGCTTCTCTTTTATTCTATAGTGGGAATTCCTCTTCTATCGTAATTGGTTGGACCAGACTCTTCCTCTCTTTTTCACTCCTTCATCCCTCCTCAAGGTTGGGAACAAGACGGATATGCCAATGGCCTCTATCAGAGAGTGGTTTCCTGGATTGGTTGGTTTGAGGAGTGAAGGCGTTAAGAGAAATTAAACAGTATCTTGATCCTCTATCCCCGACCATTCCATTAACCTAGTATCATTCTTCATCTCCGACGGCTAGGACAGTCCTCTACTCCGACAGCTAGTTACTGATCTGATTAATCTGAGCTTGCTTTTTGAATACAGTCAAAGTGGGACCTCCCTTGTTCTCGCATTCCTTGCCTTGGCCCGGCCTTCAAAGGCTAGTCATCATTAGCTCATTGGCTTTCTTTCTGATAGCTTTCTCCCCAGGCTACGAACCTTTGCCTTTTCTTTTAAGATTCAATTTCTTTATTACAACTTCTTCTTGTAAGAATCAAGGAACTTGTCATCTATCGGTTGCAAGAATAATCTTCGTTGCAGATGAAACAGTGGGCAAACCCGATCATATAAAGGCTATGGCAAGCAAGGCAACATGAAACTCAAGCAAGTAGAAGAAAGACCACATCGTCAACCGGGATTAGGATGGATGGGACCGATCTTGTGAACTAAGCTCCTATGCTCTTATGTACCGGTCAAAGATAATACATTTTCTAATTCGCACTATCGCACTAAAGTAAAGGGTCGTCAACCACTTCAGTAGGGGCACGATCAGGCACTTCAGGAGATTGGGCGATAAGACCATCCGGAGGTAAGGGAGAAGGAGGCCGAATTGGGTGAAGAAACTTCTGAGACAGGAGAGGAAGAGTGGGGGAGGTTGAAGCGCTTATATCACAGTAGTAGTAGCACTATGATTGGGTCCCACAGCAGCCGTAGCGGCATTGGCCTTTCTTTCTGTTGGAGCATGTGTGGTATGAGATGCCGGGAGAATTCCTAGGGGAATTTTTGCTATACAGATATAGCTCTTGGCTCGGCCTCGGTCTATTATGAACAAAAAAGAGATGGAAAAGGCTTTAAGGAAGGCTCAAGTCAAGTAGAAAGAACGAAAGCTGCTTTCAAGCTCTTGCCGGGCCTTCCTCCCCCTTGGCTGGCGCCAGTACTTAACGTCAACTTGCTAATCGTGTATTGGGTCGAAACTCCTCCCCTTTCTGCTTGAGCTGCCCTTGTCGAACCTAAACTATACTAATAAATAGACTTTATGGATTGCTCGCTAGGTCTCCCATCTCTTAGCAGGAAAGGATCAGCCCCAGTGTCGTTTTAGTTCACCGGCGGTGGGATCGCTTAGTGTCTCAGGTGGCATTCTTTGGATGATCGGACTACCTACCCCCTAGCCCAGCCTCCGGCTTAGCGGCAACAGCCTTTGAAAACAGAGAAGATCCAGTTGAGAAAGTAATAATGAAAGTTAGCTGACCACATTCTCTACGACACATCGAATCAACCGAGATAAATAATGAAATCCTGAGTGAATGGATTGAGATAGACTTCCCACACGAACGAAAAGGCAACTCGCCAGACTCGAACTGCCATATAGGGGAATCGGATCAAGATTTCCGTCTCTTCCATCAAGAGGAGTCGCTTTGGTAACGCAGTTCGGTTGGCGAGAAAAGCCTTCCTACGTCTGCGGGCCCCCAGCGGTGCCAGTAAAATCCACGGGGGATCCCGGCAATGCAAAAAGAAAACAAAATAATATTGTTTGAGCATTTCTATTTATTTTGATTTGATTACTGTTCCCTTTCCCAATCGTTGACCTTGACAAGCAATTCGGTTTTGAGGTTTTCCCCTTAATTGAAAAGGTCTTCCCGGTTTTCCCGATGTCAACCATTTTCGATAACTAGTGGAAGGGTCGGAGACTATAGATCTTCTTGTATTGCCCCATTCGAAAAGCGAGACGAAAGAGGGAGGGACATTAGGGATTCCCTTACTAACAATCTAGCAATGTTCTCGAATTTTATATTGATGGTAGCCGTCCTCGAAGTAGCTATCAACGGCAGCGGCAGAGGAAGTTACTATCTAACGGCGGAGTTTGTACTAGTGTCCTCCGCACACTGCGCCTCTAGGAAGCGCTCAACTCAATCCCAACATGGTTCTCTGTAACTGGACGAATTCGGTTTTAGAACTTCCTTCTCTTTTGGCTATTGATGACCAGTCTTGACTTCAGGCGGTTCCACCACTAGGGGAAAGAGAACTGTTGGGGTTCCCCTCAATGCCCAACTTCCTGTTCAAGCCCACTTCATTGACTGATAGTTTCTCTTCCGAACCGGTTAAATACCTAGCTACCAGACCAAGGGAAGCGGGTATCAGATCCCTGTAGTTCGAGCCCCTTTTTTTAACCCAGTTCCTGTACGTGGAATGAATTCCAGTGAGTAAAGTAGTCTGGGGAAAAGATAACTCCTATACCCACTATCCTTTCCTCCCCAAAAGGGGCCCCGTCCTCGAGAAGACTCAAACTACAACTGATATTTAACTAACCAAAAGCACCTCCCCCCATTATTGTTAACGCAATATGTATGGCTTGCGCAAAAAATGGACTATTGATTCCAAATTGTTGGAAGCTATTATAGATATAGGACAAGAGCTGTAAATTAGCTTCATTATTTGGTCCTAGTATAATATTTATTACATTAAGTGTAGTGTGCCCTGCTGGGAGTATAATTCCAGCTTGTAAAAAAAAAGGGGCAAGAACAAGAAAAGGGGCTATAAGTAGGCCGTTTGCTATTGCTATGCTATAAGGGCTGCTCGCCTTTATACGGCTCGGCTTCGCTATCGCTCTTATGTAGGTAGTGGTCTACCTAAAAAGTAGTCTTCACTAATTAGTAGTCTGGGATGTGAAACCGAGCGAGCTCTCTCCTTCGGATTTCCTCCAGCTTAGACGAAAGTGAGCCTTCCTCCGTCTGGTCCAATTCGAGCTGGAGACTCCTAGTATAGTCAGGCTGCATTATTTCATGGAAAACGTTGCTCCAAAGAAAGAGCAAAAGGCCATTCAACTTACTTAATTACTTAATTTAGATAAGGTAAGCGGGTCCTCCACTTCCCCAGGGATGTGGACGGCGTTGGACATGTAGAAGGGGGAGGAAAGGGCCGACAGACTTTTTCAACTTTATCTATCCTGGTTCGGTTTGAGCAAATTGATTCAATTAGCGAAACCCGTTTCTAAGGCGACGTTTTCATCAATTTCTCAGCCGACGGCTGATTTGGACAGTCTTAGGGGAGTGCTAGGTTTGATCAAGTCATATTTCAAACCCATACACTCCAAATATTTGTCTTGGATCTCTCAGATCCCTCTTGATAAGGGGTTGGTCTGGGAGCCGACATGGAAGTCGACTCCAATGGATGGTCGTCAGTTTCTCAAGGTTGGTCTCGGACCGCTCGAGAGAAACTCGATCTACCCATGCCGGGGTCTCATGCCCCAACTAACATTTTTAGTAATTTGAAGCATGAGATCGCTGCTTTTGCGTGGAATGTGAAAAAAATCCATTCCTCTTAGGCGCAAGGGACTCTTGTTTGGCACGGAACTCTTATCTCTAAGCGAGACGATTCCCTCTTTTTCCTTTCTGAGGCTGGAAAGCACCTCTGATGGGTGGAATGTTGGGTGGTAGTCTCGTCCTCCCTTTCTTCTTCTTCGTGATTGGGAAATGATGATGATTGTTCCATAAAATGCTTTGGAGGTAGCACTCCACTTGGTTTCCTTAGCCTGGAATGACTAAACGACTGTGAGCGATGCTACCTATTTACACTTCAATGGATAAAGGCGCATGTCTTACTATTCAATCAGCTTTCCTTTTCCTTTACCTGAGCCTTGACTAGACATTTCAGTTTACCCGTCCCATTGGCTTGTTGTTGATCGTTGTGTTCTTCCTATTAGGTGCACCACTTTCTCTGAGTCATCTTTCTTATCTGGTAGTCTCCTTTGTGGATCTCAATTCCCAGCGTAATGGGTTCCTGGTTGAGAAAAAGGATATTTCGATAGGAACGGAGACTGACCGGCTGAAGAGAAGACAGCAGTACTGCTATAGTCCAGGTAAGGTGGTGGGCCTAACTAAGGAAGTAGAAGAGAGGCTTTAGGAGAGCCTGGTGGAGCGTTCACAATGACGAAATCATCTTCTGGACGGAAGCAGCTACACTGTGCAATTTTGAGCCAGAGGATGACTACTATGCCTTTGCGGAATCTCAAGCAACCCCTGTGGAACCTGATCTGATCCCGGGCCAGCAAGCCCAGTCAGAACTTCCCGACTTTCGAGGAGTACGCAGACTACCAGGAATAAAAGAAGCCCGACAATTGCCGTTGGCAGGATGGCCTTAGTCAAAAGGTACTCACCAAACTCTGGAGAGGGGAGTTCGAGCAGGATTACTTTGGTCAAAGCCCACAGGATTACGCAGAGCGCTACCTAAAGGGAGATGACTCTCAGACACAACAGGTGTACTTCCTCATGACAGACAGACTAGGACGCTTCCATCCATGGAAGTTCAAACCCAGATGCTGAAATAATCGAGTACGGACTATGGCCCCTGACTCTAATGCCACCCTCAGGGCGTCCCTTCGCTGCGCTTGCTAACCCACTAGAGGCTATCCAAGGGATAGTTTCCCTTCCTACCTAAACCTAAAGGATAGTAAACATCTTCCGTTCATCTACACCGGATGCCACCGCTACCACATTCTTAAAGCAATAAAAAACCTTCACTCGTCAGTTTTGATTCTCTGGTAGCAAGCATAGAAAGAAGTCATTGGAATCTCAATAATTAGGTATAGAAGTTCTCGGCGAAAAGAACCCCTCTCGATCCTGATTCGAGAAGAAAGACTGCCTGTATCGCCCGGTGAATAACTTAACGGGAAAAGACATCGGATACCATCCCTCTATTTACATATATCACTGCTGCTAAGGCAAAAGCCTTTCTATTTGAATTTCATTCTAGAAAGCTTTCCGGAAAGGAGTGACCCTTAATCAAATGAGGAGCAATAGCGAAGAGTGGGATGATAAAAAGGGAGGTTTGCATGCCGCTACCAACGAGAGAGACCAGCAGGTCAGTTCAAAAGCTTGAATCTCGGGTCGTTCTCTGTGAAAGAACAATTGAAAAGATGTCATCAGCGCATTGACCTGGCTCGCTCACTCAGAAGAGAGGAACCGGAAATCAACATAATGATTATAAAATCAATAATGAAAAAAACTAGAAGATAGATACTGACCTTCAAAGGCTACGCTCCTCAGTCCACTCCACTACTGGGAAATGGCTCTCGCCAACCCTTCTCTGAGGATTCCGAGAGCAAGACTCCTAGGTCCATTAAGGAAGTTGAATCGCCCAGAAAGATTACCCACGCGATCCACGATCACAATTCGCCAGCATGAGAATCACAACCGGAACGTATTAACAACCCTTTTCCTTTTTTCCCTCGAGCAGTTAGTTTCTCCGACAAATAGATCAGATCGCAATTCTGATTCTTTTGCCATCACCTTCTATTACTTCCTTGGTCGAGCATCTATCAACACCTGACGATGAGGAGAGGGTGACAGCCCCTAACTAGAGGAAGCCTTAATATTCCCCTGAGTGTTCAATAGGGAGTTATCTCTAGGTAGTTTTTTCCAAAGTTGGGTTGAGCAAGAATACTGCGACTAGGGATACGAAGAATGAAAGCATAGTATTAATAAAAAGAATTGAACACCAACCAACGAGTGGAGGATTTTGATCAAGAAGAAGGTGAATGCAATCCTTTCTCGATACTCAATGTATATAGGTACTAAACACTGAACAGCAACAGAAGTCGAAGGCGTTAGTCCATTGTCCGTTAGTCCGGGCCTGTCCCTACTGAACTGGTACCCACGGGATTGATTGTTCCTTCTGAACTTCTTCTCTCCCAGCCAACTTGATAGTCCTCTGAGCCCGGGTATCCCTCTCTTGAGCCTATGCCCGGACCAACAACATAGTCTTTGCTAGCCAGGCCATCAACACGGTCTACTGAACCAGAGATTTGAGAGTTTAAGCTGTAGATGTTGTTCCTGAGCTAGTAGTCAATGTTCATTCGGAAGCAGGAGCTTCTGCTTGTGATGATGAAAGTGAAAATGCTCTGTTAACTGATCCGAAGGTACCAATGCCTTAGTAGATCATCCAATAAACGTTGCGTGTACCGGTCATCATCATCTTCACCCGGACTCGGCACCCTCGCCCTTGCCTTTCCTTCGACTATCAGTGTCTTGGTCTCGATATTGAGCTTTCCTAGTAGCTAGTTGTTCGTTCCCTGACTAGTCCATCCCCTAACTGTGAGATAGAAAGCGGGGGATTCAACCTATTCCTTCTATTCCGGTTCTATTCAATACTGATAGGACATCATAGCTTATTGCGCTTATTGGTTGATGGTAGAGTTCTGCGATGAACGAGGGATTCAAAGGCTGCTGGCTTAGCGAAGGGAAGGAGACTAGCTGGGAACCCGCGGAGTTGTATACACGGATCGGGGTGACCCGATGTTGCACTGGCTTTGATGGCTTACCCTTTGATTGGCTTGGAAGCAGTCCCCCCTTTTAGCACCACTTTCCCTTTTCTTCTCTTGAAGCTAAGGCCCACGAGCCTATTTAGATTTAGGAAAGCTCAATCGTGAAGATCATATGAAAGGGAACTTTTCACTTCAGCCGTATTTGATTCTGGCATGCCATCACACGCTCCGCCGGAGCTTTATGGTCTCGATTCGGATTCTTACCCATTAGGGTTGGTCGACTAACGAAATCTTGTTCATCATGAGCGGATAAAAATGTCTCAGAAGCTGAGGGAAAGTAGCCTGGTACGCTCTGCGGTGGTTTATTCTGTCCTTTGCACGCACCGAGTAGCACTACCCGCCTAAAGGAAGACTTTGAAGACGAACGAGCTCAAATACGCATAAACT